TTCTTTTTGATCTCATATCATAGAACATATAATTAATTAATTAATAATTAATTATAATAAACTACTTATATGCGTTACGTATAATGAAACCCGCTGTAAAAAAAATGAATATTTTGGGGAAATGCTGGTACAGAAAAGGGCACGTTTTTTTTAAGAAAAGGAATATTCTACTGAATCGTTGTACATTTCAATTTGAATTAGGGATTCCGCGGACAAATACAAGCGATCATTAACTCCATATATGTCTGATCATATATGTATTACAAATTCCAATAAAGAAGGAGGATTTCAAATAAAATGCGAGATCTAAAAACATATCTCTCCGTGGCGCCGGTAGTAAGTACTATATGGTTCGGGTTTTTAGCAGGTCTATTGATAGAGATCAATCGTTTATTTCCGGATGCGCTGATATTCCCCTTTTTTTCATTCTAGTTAGTAACATGGGAAGTGGTGAAGAAGATTAGGGATTTAATAAAATCTCTGTGACTAATCCCTCCCCTTCCCATCTTTTAATTTTAGAATTTTTAAAATTCGAATAAGTTCGAAAAGAGAAAGAATAAAAGTGGATTCAAATTCAGTGAAACTCGGAACTCGGGCCTGAGGCCCGAGGCTCGAATTAAAATAAAATTTTTAATTTAAATAATTTAAATTAAAATAATTAAAAAGAGAATGAGAACGGAAATGGAAATTGATGGATAGGTCAACAATATCATACAAAATACTTAAATGAAAGACGAAACGCTATATTGGGATTAGAAATGTAGTTAGAAATCATTGTATTACTTATTATTACTATCTTGATTGCAACGAAATTTTTCATAATTTTATTTCGAGTTAGCAACTTCTATTTTTTTTTTTTCGTTCCTTTTTTCTCTTTGGATCGCAAAATAGAATAGTTGAGTGAATCAAAAATACAAAGGGGGTTCATGGCCAAGGGGAAAGATGTTCGAGTAACAGTTATTTTGGAATGTACCAATTGTGCTGTTCGAAATGATGCTAATAAGGAATCAAAGAGGGTTGGTATTTCCAGATATATTACTCAAAAGAATCGACACAATACGCCTAGTCGATTGGAATTGAGAAAATTCTGTCCCTTTTGTTACAAATATACAATTCATGGGGAGATAAAGAAATAGATGGAACCGATTACACGTATGTATTGTATGTCATCCTTCCAAGGAAGATGACAAATGTCATATACCATATATTATATATAACATATATTTAAAGATAAACAAACCAAAAAGAAATCCCCGACAAAATTAGGATTTTCGGGATAAGGAATAAACAAATCATGGATAAATCCAAGCGACTCTATTTTAAATCCAAGCGATCTTTTCGTAGGCGTTTGCCCCCGATTGGGTCGGGGGATCGAATTGATTATAGAAACATGAGTTTAATTAGTCGATTTATTAGTGAACAAGGAAAGATATTATCTAGACGGGTGAATAGATTAAACTTAAAACAACAACGATTAATTACTATTGCTATCAAGCAAGCTCGTATTTTATCTTTGTTACCCTTTCTTAATAATGAGAAACAATTTGAAAGAGGTGAGTCGGCTGCTAGAACCGCGGGTCTTAGAATCAAAAAGGGGGATAGGCTTACTCTTCACTTGAATCAAAATTCCAATACGAACTCAAAGGCGGATTGATGTTTTGTTCGAAAAATTCGCGAATTAAGATGTGAGTGTCGTGTCATAAGAAAAAAAGGATCGGGGAAAAAGAATAAATCTTTTTTTATTGAACGTCTTGTTTGTTCATTTTGACGACTTTATCATATTATTTGATTATATTTTATCATACTAATTTCTATTCTACCTTCCCGGAGTTAATTTTACAGCGCACTCCATTAAAATTTAAAACATTCCTATGGAGTCCTTCCAATCTACTTATTTTATAATCTCAGTGGAAATCATAGAAAGACAATTTCTATTTAATATAGCTATTTGCGCAAGTATTTTACGATTAAGAAGCAACTGCTTCTTGTACAGATTGTGTATGAAAATACTATAACTATAGTATACTAAATTCCCTCGAATTGCTGCATTTATCCGAGTGATCCACAAACGGCGAAAATATCTCTTTTGCCTACCTCTATCCCGATAAGCCGAAAACAAAGCTCTTATTTTCTGTTGAGTAATAGTTCGAGTAAGTCTTGAATGAGCCCCTCGAAAGCTTGATGCAAATAAACGAATTTTTGTTCTACGTCTCCGAGCTATACATCCTCGTTTAATTCTGGTCATTGAATAAATGAAACTTTGATAAATAACTAATTGATTTCTTTTCTTTCAGTTATTCCCTTCCCCTTTACTAGTTTGTTAATAACAAAACGGATCCTTCCAATGTATAAAATAAAAACTCCAACGGCTTTTGCTACTATAACCTTCCCGCCCACGATTTTTTCTTTTTTTTTATAGGCATTTTACCTCGAAATAAGAAATAATATTGATATTGATACTAGATATTAAAAAAAGCATATTAATATTAAATAAAAACAAAAAGTAGTAAATATAAAATAGAAATGAATAAAAAAAAAAATAGTGGGTTCCATCGTTTCTATGGTTACTTCTTAAACGGCGAGATCCCTTCTATACACCGGAGCCCCTTCTTTTCTTTCATTTAATCAATGCTATTGTTAACTTGTACAGTTCACACTCTTTGGCTCTACCCATGAATTATTCAGTAATCCGTCTTTCACAACGAGATCCACTTATACAGTAACGGTATTTAATTATGAAGATTAACTGTGTAGCTGACCCTCTTAGTCCGTTGTTGAAAGAGTAAGGGCGTAATCTTTCTTGCCTTTAAATGGGATTCCCCCCGCTTAATGGATAAACATTTGCTACCAATGGGAAATTCTTTCTCATCTTAAATTGAAAATGGAGACGATTGGATTTACACCACTAGAAACCATAAATTTTGATACACAATAGAAGGGTATGATAGATACTTTTTAGATAGTGAATGGAGTTCTTCCGTTTTATTTTATCTTATTTACTGTTACTGATCACTGATACTGGAAAAATGGGTTCTTTTCTTTTGCCCCAGTCCATGCTCTGAACGAGTCACACATACACCCTAGTACATGTTCCTCGTCGCTGAGGGCATCCCCCAAGGGCGGGGGATTTCGTAACATTTCTGATTGGCTGTCTCGTCTTTCTAATAAGTTGTTTAATAGTTGGCATGTTTACTCGTATACATAATGAGCTGGTTTAGATCGATCCTAACCGGCCGATTAGGAATTACTTCTATAGTAATAAATTAATTAATAGAATACTCTATCAAACCCAGTAAGAAGATAAAATTTCAAATGGCGTATTTGTATTTGCGCGAAATCCCTGTTATTTTTTATTCTACCCCTACATGATCAACAATTCCATGAGCTTGGGCTTCTGTTGCTGACATAAAAACATCTCTTTCCATGTCTTCGGATACAACCCATAGAGGTGTGCCTGTTCTTTGTACATAAACCCTTGTAATGGTTTCGCGCAGCTTCATCATTTCTTCCGCTTCCAGGATAAATTCTCCTGCGGGTGCCTCATAAAAAGAACTAGCAGGTTGATGGATCATTACCCTGATTATATAACCTAATAAATGGTTCTTCTATCTCGAAGAGAAATCAAAGATAATAAATTAAATAACGAGTAATGATATGAAAACCAAAAGATAGAATTGAACAACCGTACAGGCATCTTTTGCGCATTGCATACGGCTATACAATGGAATTTACTTTATAACCTCCATTCCATTGAAGAAGTATAAAATCAAATTCAAATATTCAAATATAGGGCCTATCAGACCCCGATCGGTAAATAATCCAATAACCATCCTTCATTTTATTTTGGAGTAGTTAAAACATACTATGATGGTTCCGTTGCTTTATATATTTATTTAGTCTGTTATTAAGCAATCCCAAAGTTTCTTTTTTTTGTATTCTTTCCTAAGATAAATATTGTTATTATACCTCTGGTGTGAAAACAAAAAAGTTTGTGACGCTGCAATAGGCTTCCGATAAATCAGATAAAATCGGAAATGCCCTTTATCTCATACTATTCGTTCGATATATAATCTAATGATTGATTTTTGAAAAAAAAAAAACAAAAATAAAAAAAAAAAGGTTTCTCATATCGAATTCAAAATGCCATGCTATTATTACTTAATAGTCATATTTCATATGGCGAAGGCATAGTCTTCTTTTTTCTCTCAAATACAAAATTCATTGGCGCCGAGCATGAGGGAATGCTAGACGTTTGGTAATTTCTCCTCCGACCAGAAGAAAAGATCCTATTGAAGCGGCCAATCCCATGCATATTGTCTGTACATCTGGTTGTACAAATTGCATAGTATCATAAATAGCTACTCCGGGTATTACCCACCCCCCGGGAGAGTTTATAAACAAATACAGATCTTTGCTATCATCCTCTAGACTGAGATATACCATAAGACCAATAATTTGATTCGAGAGATCGCTATCAACCTCTTGGCCTAAAAAAAGTAATCTTGCTCGATAAAGTCGGTTGATTAGGATATAATTGTATCCTTAGGAACCGTACGCGCACCTTTTGATGCATACGGTTTACCAAAAATCGCGCAAAAAAAAAGAATCAATGTGTAGATTGCAGCCCTCATTCTTTTTTATTTTCATAGGGGGCTCCTTCTAACAAAGGGCTTTTTTTCTTCCATTTTTCAAGAAGGATTTGTTTTGGCCTGTCTACTTTACCTATATATAAATAATATATATATATAAATAATTTACTAAACTTATCGAATGAACTTCTCATTGATGTATTGTTTCATCGAGATCGAATCCAAATAACGATGCCATTTTCTTGTTCCTGAATGGGCTTTTTCAATTTTTTTAGGTTTATGCTCTACTCCGAGTAAAGATAGGCCCGATTTTTATTTGCACATATAGGGCAAATGTCCCAATACCACGTCTTTTTGCTATGGCTTTTTTTATTTTTCAATTTCATTTATTTCATGTCTTCCACTAAATATTCAATGTATTCATTATATTAAATGTATTCATTATATTACTCGATTGATTAAACAGTTTGAGATCGCTCCTGTTTATAAATAGAATATTATAAAAGTAGTAATCTTAGATATATTACCAATTGGGTTTTTTCTAAACGGAGCCTGGATACTTCATTTTTTTGGTCCAGTCGAGCCAACCATAAATTATTCTAATTGATAATATTAATCTGATACCCCTACAAAAAATAAATAGGATTAAATTGTATTTCACGCTCCAAACTTTTGATAATTCAATCAATCTTTTTTGGGCGAAAGAGGGGATATCTCGATCAGGGGAGAGAATGGGGAAATTCCATGTGACCCAATATATCTGACAAGTCGCACTATATGTCAACCCACGATGCATCTTCCTCTCCAGGACTTCGAAAAGGTACTTTTGGAACACCAATAGGCATAAAATGAAAGAAAAAAAATTAAGTACTATATCTTACTTTGATGTGGAAGCGTAACAACGGGTTTATTGTCTTAATAAGATTAGCCTTTATCATAGTTTATCCATAAATTGAATAAGTTCATAACAATAACATAAAAAAAGAAAACCGAATGATTATGACTAAAGGAAAATTTTTACGAAACGAATGGGTCTTTGGAATGATATGAACAAATGGGTATGTCTTCACTCAGAGAAAATTAAAGTGGGATCAATCCCCTCTACCATTGCGTATTGGTACTTATCGGGTATAGAATAGATCTGCTTATTTTTGTTCCTACAAATGGAATTCGTCTATTATTACTATCTATTATTATTATTACTAAAAGAATAGAACAAATATTAATTCTTTCCTCGAGAAAATCTACCGAAAGAGTGGGTCCAGAGCATAGTTTTTTTACTTTTTACAATGCAATAAAGTTACATAGTGTCTATTATTCGTTGATTAAAGGGGTATTTCCATGGGTTTGCCTTGGTATCGTGTTCATACCGTCGTATTGAATGATCCGGGTCGTTTGATTTCTGTTCATATAATGCATACAGCTCTAGTTGCTGGTTGGGCCGGTTCGATGGCTCTATACGAACTAGCGGTTTTTGATCCCTCTGACCCCGTTCTTGATCCAATGTGGAGACAGGGTATGTTTGTTATACCCTTCATGACTCGTTTAGGAATAACCAATTCATGGGGCGGTTGGAGTATCACAGGAGGTACTATAACGAATCCGGGTATTTGGAGTTACGAAGGTGTGGCCGGGGCACATATTGTGTTTTCTGGCTTATGCTTTTTGGCAGCTATTTGGCATTGGGTGTACTGGGATCTAGAAATATTTTCTGATGAACGTACAGGAAAACCTTCTTTAGATTTACCTAAGATTTTTGGAATTCATTTATTTCTTTCAGGGTTGGCTTGTTTTGGGTTTGGCGCATTTCATGTAACGGGGTTGTATGGTCCTGGAATATGGGTGTCCGATCCTTATGGACTAACCGGAAGGGTACAATCCGTAAATCCAGCGTGGGGTGTGGAAGGTTTTGATCCTTTTGTTCCGGGAGGAATAGCCTCTCATCATATTGCAGCAGGGACATTGGGCATATTAGCCGGCCTATTCCATCTTAGTGTCCGTCCGCCCCAACGTCTATACAAAGGATTACGCATGGGAAATATTGAAACCGTCCTTTCCAGCAGTATCGCTGCTGTCTTTTTTGCCGCTTTTGTTGTTGCTGGAACTATGTGGTATGGTTCAGCAACTACCCCGATTGAATTATTTGGTCCCACTCGTTATCAATGGGATCAGGGATACTTCCAGCAAGAAATATATCGAAGAGTTAGCGCTGGGATAGCCGAAAATCAAAGTTTATCAGAGGCTTGGTCTAAAATTCCTGAAAAATTGGCTTTTTATGATTACATCGGTAATAATCCGGCAAAGGGGGGATTATTCAGAGCGGGCTCAATGGACAACGGGGATGGAATAGCTGTTGGGTGGTTAGGACACCCTATCTTTAGAGATAAGGAAGGGCGTGAACTTTTTGTACGTCGTATGCCCACTTTTTTTGAAACATTTCCGGTTGTTTTGGTAGACGGAGACGGTATTGTTAGAGCCGATGTTCCGTTTCGAAGGGCAGAGTCGAAGTATAGTGTCGAACAAGTAGGTGTAACTGTGGAGTTCTATGGTGGCGAACTGAATGGAGTCAGTTATAGTGATCCTGCTACTGTGAAAAAATATGCTCGACGCGCTCAATTGGGCGAAATTTTTGAATTAGATCGTGCTACTTTGAAATCCGATGGTGTTTTTCGTAGCAGTCCAAGGGGTTGGTTTACTTTTGGCCATGCTTCATTTGCTCTGCTCTTCTTCTTCGGACATATTTGGCATGGCGCTAGAACCTTGTTCCGAGATGTTTTTGCCGGTATTGACCCAGATTTGGATGCTCAAGTAGAATTTGGAACATTCCAAAAACTTGGGGATCCGACTACAAGACGACAAGTAGTCTGATACAAGATTGATTTCTTACTTTTATTTTTGTGATTTAACATAGACAGGGAGCCGGATAAATCTTGATTTGAATCGCTGCCTTTGCCCTTTCTTTGACTCTTTCTCTTTAGTTATCCGGGAGACGACCCAAAATAAACAGGCATGGAAGCTATAATTGTAAACCACAATTGAATCTATGGAAGCATTGGTTTATACATTCCTCTTAGTCTCGACTCTGGGAATAATATTTTTCGCCATCTTTTTTCGGGAACCACCTAAAGTTCCAACTAAAAAGATGAAATGATTTTTTATTATCTCGATTGAAGTAATGAGCCTCCCAATATTGGGAGGCTCATTACTTCAACTAGTCTCCGTGTTCCTCGAATGGATCTCTTAGTTGTTGAGAGGGTTGCCCAAAAGCAGTATATAAGGCGTACCCAGTAAAACTTACAAGTAAACCAGATATAGAGATGGCAACTAAGGTTGCTGTTTCCATTATTATATAATTTTAAGACCACAATGGATCTATGCTAAGATCATTTATTTACAATATAATGGTATACAAAGTCAACGGCTCTCACTGAATACAAAATAGGATTTATGGCTACACAAACCGTTGAGAATAGTTCTAGATCTGGTCCAAGACGAACCATTGTAGGGGATTTATTGAAACCACTGAATTCGGAATATGGTAAAGTAGCTCCAGGTTGGGGAACTACTCCTTTGATGGGTATTGCAATGGCTCTATTTGCGATATTCCTATCTATTATTTTGGAGATTTATAATTCTTCCATTTTACTGGATGGAATTTCAATGAATTAGATTCACAAGAACTACTAAATCGCTTTTCACTACAAAGTGAATCATTTAGGTCGTTTTTAGCCCATTCTATTTTTGGGTAGTTCGACCGTGGAATTTCTTTGTTTCTGTATTTCCGGAATATGAGTGTGTGACTTGTTATAATTGATCCTATGGATACTACAGAGAGTGGTTCTGTCATCTTGATACAGATGGTTTTACCTCGTCGGATATTCATTCTAGTATCCGGAACGCGCGGAATATAGGAAATAGATTACAAACTATTCTAACTATGATTCATATTTTATATTAAGACCTCGCGGGCCGGACTCCAAAAAAAAAGAGTTAACCCCCAAATAGTTAAAAAAGGGGGTTAGAAGTGATAAATCGACAGATTTTTATTCTTTTTCCCGTTTATGCTTATTTTAATTAAGGGACAAACCTTTCTTTAAATTTTTATTCAGTATATCTATTCATTGAATAAGTGATGATCCAACGATTCTTACTCAGGGAATTTTTGGACTTAGTTTGAAGGTTTTCTTGAATCATCGTGGTTGTAGTATGAATCTGAGGTTTTAATCGATTCATAGGGTCTTAACAAGAGAATTCCTATCAATAATAAAGAAAACAGAAGTACAACCGCGTTACACACAAATAAGAATAACAAATAAAAGAAAATAAAAAAAAATAGGGAAATAGAGGATTCAAGAGGCCTGTAACAATCAACATAAAGACGAATGAGCCAACTTGATATTTTTTAGCATTATAACCACAAAGAAGAGCTTTCAGATTTTTATTCTTTCGTATCTTTAGAGAAAAAGAAAGAGTGAATCATAGGAGGAAAGATAAATAAGTTTCAAACTTTTTATTACACATATCCATTCTAGCCAGTATTTGGGTGGTTTTTGTTTGAGCCGTACGAAATGAAATTCTCATATACGGTTCTCAGAGGGGGAGTTCCCTGGATTTACCTATCTCAATAAAGTATATGATTGGTTCGAAGAACGTCTTGAGATTCAGGCGATTGCAGATGATATAACTAGTAAATATGTCCCTCCCCATGTGAACATATTTTATTGTTTAGGCGGAATTACACTTACTTGTTTTTTAGTACAAGTAGCTACGGGATTTGCTATGACTTTTTACTATCGCCCAACGGTTACTGAGGCTTTTGCTTCCGTTCAATATATAATGACTGAAGCTAACTTTGGTTGGTTAATCCGATCAGTTCATCGATGGTCCGCAAGTATGATGGTGCTAATGATGATCCTGCACGTATTTCGTGTGTATCTCACCGGTGGCTTTAAAAAACCTCGTGAATTGACTTGGGTTACAGGTGTAGTTTTAGCTGTATTGACCGCATCTTTTGGCGTGACTGGTTATTCCTTACCCCGGGACCAAATTGGTTATTGGGCAGTCAAAATTGTAACAGGCGTACCGGAAGCTATTCCTGTAATAGGATCGCCTTTGGTAGAGTTATTGCGCGGAAGTGCTAGTGTAGGACAATCCACCCTGACTCGTTTTTATAGTTTACACACTTTTGTATTACCTCTACTTACTGCCGTATTTATGTTAATGCACTTCCCAATGATACGTAAGCAAGGCATCTCTGGTCCTTTATAGAGAAGAAATAGTATTATAGATCATAGATATTTGTAATCAGTCATTTATCACTTCACTCAGGGTAGGAACAATAGGATTTCATTGCTATAAATATGGATTATTGAAAAGAATAAAACATGTATTTGGATCTTTTCCTTCAACCC